CTTGATATTATTAGAAATGCCCAGAAAATATCATATTCGTAAAGCAGAAACATAGACCAACTCCTATGAATGTGCAAAATAGACCGGATTAGTCGATTCGACCTGGAATTCATTGTCAAGTCATCCACAACTGTTTGTTTAGTCAAAACAACAATTCAGTTTGATCGAATCGTCTAGTTTCGTTTGTTTGCTGTGTTTACATGTTGCGTTTTAAGATTTATTGATTGGAATTAATCCTATTTACATTCCACTTATTTCGATTTCATTTCGATATAGTACTAATTTGTATAGTAATAGTATACATTTATACTATTACTATATAGTATAATAGTATAGAGTATAATACTATACAAATCCAAAACAAGTAAAACTTTTTCGTTTTCACTTCATTTCGGATTTTTCTAAATAAAAGGAATTCTAATATCTAACTAATATCTAATATGTATTAGAAATAAAAAAACCTTCCAATTCGAAATTCGATTTTTTTATTCTATTCTATTTATTCTATTTTTTTTATTCTATTCTATTTATTCTAATTCTATTCTATTTATTCTATATATTATTTCTATCTATTTCTATATATTATTTCTATCTATTTAATATAGATTTATGATATATTTAATATATATTTTTGTATCTATTTAATATAGATTTATGAGATTCTGTATGAAATTATGTTTAGGAAAAGATCTTTGTTTTTCAAACTCTGACATGTCAACAAATACATACAACAAGGCGTTCCTAGATCCGTGCAACTCAATATTAGATTTGAGTTGAGTTGAATTAGGTTGGTTTTTTTTTTCTTTTTTTTACCGGATTCGTGTCATAATTTTTTCTCCAAGGATTCACCAAAATTGGGGGGTATACCGAAGAAGTCTCACTAACTCTTTGATTACGGACAGTAAAAGAGGAAAATGCAATTTCTATTTATATAGAATCAATAGAAATTGAATCTACTCACGAGGATTAATTAAGAAAATGGGGTTTTGTTTATTTTATTCTTATCCAAGAGAATAAAAAAGAGCGATTGGATCCATTGAAATGCGCTTTTGTTTTCAGTTTTATACTCTGAGCGATCTCCCTGTGAGCGAGCTTATGGGAATGATTTTAACCAAGCAACTGGAAGCGACCAGTTCCAATCAACAAAGAATACAATAATTAGTATACAACTTTTTTTATTTGTATTTGGATATTCTTTATTGTTTTAGTTTGCTTTAGTTTTAAGAATATTATTTTCATTTCATTTTTATTAATTTTAAAAATATTTTCTATTTTAAATTAATAAAATAAAATATCAAAAATATAGGGCTATACGGACTCGAACCGTAGACCTTCTCGGTAAAACAGATCGAACTGATTATTATCAAAATGATTCGACCTATTTCAAAGACCCAACACGCATTTTTTTGCATTGGGCTCTTTCATTAACTGATAGAAATATCAGCTAGTCTACCATATATTTTTTTTCTCTTAGAAACTTATAAAAAAAAACGAAGATGGTTCCATGTGCTCTGATTCATTACTGATACAGGAGCACTACCAAAGTGTTTCAAAGAAGGGAAGGTTTATCTTGACGTAGGTCTGCTTCTGGCCTAGATCAACCTAAGTTAAATGGAGTCTCTATCATCCAAAAAATCAAACATGAAACTTCATACACCTTAAGATTCATAGGACGAAAAGAGAATTTTTGAGGTCCTTATACTCATTATGCCTAGCATTGAATAGACTGGGTATTCACCCTATCAATATCTCAAATCAATGATGGGTTCGATTCGGATCCTGCTCCTGCCTAAACGGCACCCGAATCGGACCGAACCATTTGTCAGGCTATTGTTCTCTTGTTTTGTTCCTTCAAAGTAATGGAGTAAGACATCGATTTCTCAAAAGGATCAATTCTTTTGATTGCATGATAGACTCCCCTGAAAAACATTGGCGCACGTGTAAACGAGGTGCTCTACCTAACTGAGCTATAGCCCTTGTGTTTGTGATACATATTTTATCATATTATTTAGATAATTTCTTGTCAAGATGAATAGTACATGATCCAACATCATAATCATACCTTTTTGGTCGGTTTGATTGGTATTGCTTAGAAGTAATATTGGATTTATAATCCATCGATGGGATAGGTCCCTTTTCTTTCTCTTTATGATTCCTTATGATAATAAATGACCTACTTAACTCAGTGGTTAGAGTATTGCTTTCATACGGCGGGAGTCATTGGTTCAAATCCAATAGTAGGTAGAACTTATTAGATACCATTGATCCCGGTGTCTAATAAGTTTTTCTACCCACCTTCTTTTATAGATTTTCTATCTTTTTCATCCTATTCTATTTCCGTTTTCAATTTTCAAATTTTTCGTTAGATCAAAATCTGATTTAACTTTTGATTGTATTTGATTCTATTTAATCGGCAGAATCAAAATGGGCTGTAGAAACGAAAGTTCTGTTTATACGAAAATTCTTTCGATTAACCAACTAGTTACGAAATCACGTTGAT